TAATTTCACTCCTATTTTTTTCTTATTTGCACATCTTTTGTTCATAAAAAAAAAGATGTGCACGAATTCCGGAAATTGCTTATTCAATTCAATGATGCATTCCATTAATTGAATTGTAAATTCAATTGTAAAATTGATCTTATTATGATTTATAGTAATTCTAGATTCATTTTATTCGATATTAATTCAATTATCTTATTTTATAAAATAATATAGAGTACTTTATATAATAATAATTTTTTATATTATAAAATAGAATGAAAATATTCGAATTTGAAATGAATCAATTCAAAAATATTTGTCTATTATGAATTTCGAAATATAGTAATCAAAAAATAAGAAATCTATAAAATTACGATTTTAATAAAAAAAATAGAAGATAAAATATATAAGATAAGCGGGTAGCGGGAATCGAACCCGCATCGTTAGCTTGGAAGGCTAGGGGTTATAGTCGACGTTGATTCATCATTTTGAACGTCTCTAATTCAAAACCGAACGTGAAACTTTGATTTCATTCGGCTCCTTTATGGAAGATGGAAAAAAAAGATGTAAACGAAAAAAAAAAAACAAATTCTACCCATAACATCTATGTCAGCCTTTCTGTCTGAATGCATTCAAAAGGACCTGCTTTATAGATGATCCCTATAGAAGAAAAGAGGATTCTAACAATCTTTTCTAGTTACTTCGTTCCCTATTTCTATTTGAAATAATCCTTAGGAAAAGTCTTTTTTGTTTCCAACGAGCTAAAACAATATAATCTGTCGATGTCTCTAGTAAACCAAAGACATTGTTTAATAGCTATTTTGTTTTGCTTCAATCTCCCTTATATAACTCTCAAATTGAAGATTTAGTTACGATTAGAAATAGACCGTTCTTTCTACCTTTATCCATGGATTCCTTACTCGTTCAATTGGAAGTATGGATCCAATTCAAAAAAAAATTCTGTTTCGTAATTTCATGATCCAATTTTTTCAATTTATAACGGACTCTTGGATACAAATCACGAGAATTTCTATTTTTCCTCGAATTTTGCATCGATAGGAAAAGGATTAAATCCTTTTAAGAAATAAAGTTTTTGATCGAAATATAAATCAAACGAAAGACCCTTTAACTATTAAAGGGTTAATAGAACGAATCACCCTTTTACCACTAAACTATACCCGCTACAATGCTATTATTGCATATAAATCGACCTTTTGTCGAACACAAAAATAGGTCCTAGTAATAAAAAAATAGGATCAGAAATAAAATCATGAAAATGAGAGCGTTGACATATTTTTATCAGGAAGACTAATGAGATTAGTAAACGAGGACTCATTTAACTAATTAAATGATAAGTTTTTTTTATTCCAGTAAAAAAAAGTAAATAAAAAAAGAAAGAATAATAAGAAATGGCACTTTGATTCTATATCATTTGATTCTGTATCATAGGAATCGAAATAATCCTTCTTATGATATGATTGTTGTTTCAATTTTTGTTATTTTATTTCAAAAGAATTTTGAGTTTTCAAATAAAATAAATCATTTTTTCTACGATTCATTGGAACAAAAAAAAAAGCCCGGCTAGGTACTGACCAGGCCAGGCCGTGGAAATAAAAAGGGACTTTTCGGACGAAATAAACAAGGTACTTTTATTGATTTTATTTATTATTTAATATATTTTCATTTGATTTTTGATTTTCTTAATTTATTCAAAATTTTTTTTATTAACATTGAATAGATTGGTATTTATATATTCAAATATTGGATTGTAGATATCTCTTTTGAGCCCTTACTTTATTTAAAATCTAAATGGAATTGGAATTTCTGATAAAAGTTTTTAGATATATATTATCTATATATTTATATAGCTATCTATATAATAAATAATAAAGATATAATAAAATAATAAAGAGAGATAAAGAAGGGCTCTTTTCAAGCCTTACTTAATGTATCATAGTAATTATTCTTTTTCATTTTTCAATTGGGGGAGAGATGGCTGAGTGGATTAAAGCGTCGGATTGCTAATCCGTTGTACGCGTTTTTCGTACCGAGGGTTCGAATCCCTCTCTTTCCGTTTCTGTCGATGACTTGGTATTTTTTTTTATTTTTATAGTTAAAGAAAGATGTGGAGTGGAATAGATAAAAATTTGCAAATCAAGCAAGGAAAACAAAAATCAGATTTTTTATTCTTCACGTCCAGGATTACGTCCCGGGTCATTAGATAGGAATCCGAAAATGAAGAGAGAAACAAAGAATATCACTACTGTATAAACAAATAGTTTTAGAGTAAGCATTACACAATCTCCAATAGCATTAAAAAAAAAAAAAAGAGAATAGATTCTCTATTTTTATACTGCATACCCTATTTTTTGACACCAAGAAATGAAGTGATTTCTAGAAAAAAAAAAAAAAATTTCAGAAAATCAGAGTTGAGTTGTTTATTAATGAAAATTTTCTTTTATACCAAAAATTATATATTGTGGGGGACTCTAATAGGGTCGTTCAATGGAAAAAAAAGTTATAACAAGAAAATGAGAGTGATCTAGATTTAGCACAGCTATACAAGAATTTCAATATTTAACTTAACGGTTCAGACTGTATGTAAGACTTATCTGATCTTATATTAGAAATTGTTAGAATTTTTTTTTTCGAGTAAATCATGAATTTTTCTAGGACAGTATGAAAAATCTCATCGAAAACTTACAGCAGCTTGCCACACAAAAGCTAATAAAAAAAAGAACACAGGTATTACTGGCATAATATCTACTATTGGATTCAAAAAAGCGTAGGCCTCGGGTAATTTGGCTAAGAAAAAGCTACTTGAATAAAGGACAGAATTAAGACAGATACAGATTAAACTTAAAATATTAAGCATAACAAACATTTTGTTCTTGAAGATAATTTTTTTTTGAGTTGATTGAGTTATTAATATCTTATTATTGATATTAGCTTATTATTGATATAAGGGATAAGGTAAAAATGAATAACATAAGGTAGGTCAAAAAACCTTTATTTTCTTTGATTTGAACTCAGCCAATCAACTTCCATTCTCAAATCAAAATAGATATAGAAGAAATCCTACTTTCATACAATATCTTAATTGAATTATATCTAATGATCAATAAATTCAGTTTCATTCGATATCTACACGTATCAAAATCCTAGCAACAATCTAATTGATTCTATCAATATTTGGACTGGAATTGACGAACAACCAATAACAATATTAGTGTTTATTAGTCTTGAATAGAAATGGGGCGTGGCCAAGTGGTAAGGCAACGGGTTTTGGTCCCGCTATTCGGAGGTTCGAATCCTTCCGTCCCAGAGTATGCGTATTATATATATCATAGTATTATGATATTATATATCATAATATTCCATAATATTATATATGATATAATCATATCAAAATTATCATATCAAAAAAAGATTGCCTTTTTTGAACAACCTTCTGTTTAAGAGTCTAATATTAGATAGAATGTGATTCTTCTTTCTTATCATTATTTTTCTTATTTTTGATTCGTCTCTAAATCATATTTTTTTCACAAATTGAATCGAGTTTAAATACCATAAGACGTAGATGGAATTGAATCCATTTTTTATCTAGGTAAAAGATGGGAACATAGATAAAAAAAAAAAAGACTTTTTGAATGAAAAAAAAAGTAGGACGGGCTTTTCATCGTATGTCCATATCTTTCATATTCATATTTGAAATTCGTTATTCATAAAAAAACCTTACGTCTCATATATTTTCCATGATGTCATTTTAATTCAAAATCGAAATGTGAAAGCCTCTCTTATTCTCTATCCCTTAAATGGTGTGTGCAACTTGATTATTTTATTTCTGTGGAATTATAAATACGAAGGGCTTGCGTTTTTGGTACTAATTGAATTGAATCAATGGGATTAAGTCTCTTAAGACCGGTTTAGGCTAAAATAATTTAGAGTAAAAAAAAATTGGATTTGTTTTTGATCTATCTATTTGTTTTAAATCATTGATGGGTTAATTCGAATAGGTTTTTTTATGATAATAAAAGATAATAAAATGTCCCTTCCCTTATTGGAAAACTTTAGTCAAATAATAATATCGAGGTAGAAAACTTTCAATCAATTATTTTGAATGATTTCCTATGAATCCTTGGTACTTGAAGAAGTGTTAAACTGGCGAATCCATCCTATCAAGAAACTTGAAAATGCGGATTCAAAAAGAACGTATTTCTTATTTATTCGTAATTTTTTCTAAATTTATAGAAAGAAAAAAAAAAAGAATAATATATATATTCCATTTCATATTAAATAAATATTGCATTCATACAAAAAATTGTATTCATCCAATATACTAAAAGAAAATCCAATATCTAAAAGAAAATGTGGGTTTAAAAAAAAATGGAATTCTTGCTGATACTTTTTAAGAAACTACCCATTCATAACAGTATAGATAACTATGTACCAACTAAACCAATGACTATTCATGATTCCATAATTGAATCAATTACATACCAGTTCCAAGAAACTAGAGGTTATGGTAAAACTTCGTTTAAAACGATGTGGTAGAAAGCAACGTGCGACTTGAAGGACATGATCAACTGTGGATTCTTATCTTACATCCACCATTTTCTTTTATATATAGGAATGAAGATGCTCTTGGCTCGACATCGTTTGTTCTGTTCCACTATAACCCTCATTTCATTTTGGGGAAGTTTTAATGTAAATATTACATGATGGAGCTCGAGTAGAAAGTATTAATTCATTTATCAGGGGCGGAGATCTAGGGTTAGTGTCAATCAATAAGTTGAAACAACTTCGTAAGTATATTTTCGATATAGAAATCGAAAGGATCCAATTCAAGCAAGTTTCAAATTCAAACATCAAATTTGTTGGAATTAGGAAAACTCTTTTGATCAAAAGTGTATCACGCGAGAATCAATCATTCATATGGTTCTTTGATAAAAAGAAATCACAAAAAATGGTATGTTGCTGCCATTTTGAAAGGATTAAAGATCACCGAAGTAATGTCTAAACCCAATGATTCAAAGCAAAGATAAAGGATCCCGGAACAAGGAAATACCTTTTTTAATTGTTTTAATAACTAAACTTGTTAATTGTCTCAATAACTAAACTAGATCAGAATGAAGAATAGAATAGATTCTAAAGGAGACAGGCAAAAAGGGGGTTATAGACGGCTCAATAAATGAAATGCTTAAAGGTTTTCCTTTGAGTGAGAGTTACCCAACTTGAGTTATGAGGATACAAATAAGAATTTTTTTTTTATTTCTTTTTTGGAAAAGAATAAAAAAAAAAAATGAAATCATAGTCTAATTGATTTGATAATCTATGGATCTATTTTACATTAATTAGAATTCTATACATATACATAACTTCCAATTTTCTCGAGCCGTACGAGGAGAAAACTTCTTATACGGTTCTGGGGGGGGGTATTGTTAATCTACATCTATCCCAATGAGCCGTTTATCGAATCGTTGCAATTGATGTTCGATCCCGAAGAGAGGGAAGAGATCTTCGTAAAGTGGGTTTTTATGATCCGATAAAGAATCAAACCTATTTAAATGTTCCTGCAATTCTATATTTTCTTGAAAAAGGTGCTCAACCTACAGGAACTGTTCATGATATTTCAAAGAGGGCTGCGGTTTTTACGGAATTTGACCTGAATCAATAACCGAAAAATGCAATTAATGAAATAAAAAAAAAAGAGGGTGTGGATGACTTGTCTATAGCTTTGGATAACCTTTTCTCTATTATTTCCCCCCTCTCTTGTTCTACTACACTTATTTATTAAAGATCAATCAAGTGAATAAATGAAATAATTGGTTTTATACTAGAAATAGAAAATTTTGACATTACCATCAATGGGTTGGTTTTTGTTGGAAATCTATGAACAAATAAAAAAACACAAGGGATTACGCTTGTTTATTCTACTTATATTTATTTATTTATTGATTGAATAAACCCGAGATTTTTTTCTACTTTACTTCTTCCTTACCTTAATTTATTCTTTCGCCTACACTTTTTTTTTCTATTTATGTTCATTATCTCTATCGTGCCAATCCAACACAACTCCGTAGTTTTTTCTTTTTTTATTTATTTTCTCTTTTTTTCATTTGAATTATTATATATTTTATATATATTATATTTCTATTTATTTCAATTAATAGAAATATAAAATTTATAGATGAAATATTAATAAATAGATATTTCAATTGACTAATTAAATTGAATAATGAAATATAAATCAAAAAAGAAAGATATTCAATTGAAATTGTTATTTCTATTTTTTTTTTTTTATTCTTTTGTGTTCTCCATTGTATTCGTTTTTCACTATTCACATTCATATTGACAACAGTGGATCAAACAAATATAATCCGATTGTGGATAAATAGATCTAGTTATCTCCGCTTCATAGACTTGGTTTTTTTTTTATTTTACTTCATTCAATTCACATGATGGGCTCATTGGATTTTCTGTGATACAAGAAGTTACTTTTGTGTGATATAAAAATTTTGATTCAAAAAAAAAAATAGATAATCTAAGAAGGGATAACATAAGATAAGATACAAGAGACGGTATATCCATTTTTTTTTTATTTGATTCCATTTGATATTTTATTTGATTACGTCGTGCAATTCCATTTCGTTTTTGATTCTGATTGTATCTGCACATACTAATTCTTTTTTTTTATTCGGGTTGCTAACTCAATGGTAGAGTACTCGGCTTTTAAGTGCGGCTAGCATCTTTTACACATTTGTATGAAGTAACAGATTCGTCCATACTATCGGTAGAGTTTGTAAGACCACGACTGATCCTGAAAGGAATGAATGGAAAAAACAGCATGTCGTATCAACGGGGAATTCGGGGAATATTTTTACCTGAAAAGCTTGTTTGAATTCTTGATGTGGAACAAAATCAATTTCAAGTCGGGTCGAATGAATAAATGGATAGAGCTCTAGGGCTCCAATTCTAGAGAAATAAAAAGCAACGAGCTTATGTTCTTAATTTGAATGATTACCCGATCTAATTATACGTTAAAAAGATATTAGTGCTTGATGCGGGAAGGACTTTTCTCATGAGCGGATTATCGATTTTTTTAGGAGTCCTAACTATTAGTTATTCTACATTAGGGGTAGAGATGAATGTGTAGAAGAAGCAGTATATTGATAAAGATCTTTTTTTTTTCAAAATCAAAAGAGCGATTGCGTTGAAAAAATAAAGGATTTCTAACCATCTTGTTATCCTAAAATAAACATAAACCAATTAGAAGGAAAAAGAAAAGAGCGGATAGAGAGTTCGTTGATGAGTCTTACCTGTTTACGAGGTATATATTATTATTCTTTAATACCTTGTTTTGACTGTATCGCACTATGTATCATTTGATAACCCAATAAATTCATTATACTATCCCTGGTTCAAATCGAATTGAAAATGGAAGAATTTCAAGGATATTTAGAACTTGATAAATCTCGGCAACACAACTTCCTATACCCACTTCTCTTTCGGGAGTATATTTATGCATTTGCTCATGATCATTTTTTAAATGGATCCATTTTGTTGGAAAATGTGGGTTATGACAAGAAATCCAGTTTACTAATTGTAAAACGTTTAATTACTGGAATGTATCAACAGAATCATTTGATTATTTCCACTAATTATTATAACCAAAATCATTTTTTGGGGTACAACAAAAATTTGTATTCTCAAATTATATCAGAAGGGTTTGCACTCATTGTGGAAATTCCATTTTCCTTACGATTAGTATCTTCCTTAGAAGAAGCAGAAATCACAAAATCTTATAATTTACGATCAATTCATTCAATATTTCCTTTTTTAGAGGATAAATTCCCACATTTTAATTATGTGTCAGATGTATTAATACCATACCCCCTCCATCTGGAAATTTTGGTTCAAATTATTCGCTATTGGGTGAAAGATGCCTCTTCTTTGCATTTATTACGGTTTTTTCTTCACGAGTATTGTAATTGGAATAGTCTTATTACTCCAAATAAATTGATTTCTTTTTTTTCAAAAGAAAATCGAAGATTTTTCTTGTTCCTATATAATTCTCATGTATGTGAATACGAATCTATTTTCCTTTTTCTCCGTAACCAATCTTCTCATTTACGATTAACA